TTATATCAGAGAAGATTTAAAATACAGAATGAATGCCTAGGTATATAAAGTAAAAAGGGCGTTAAGCGGAACGAAACGCTGTAGGTAGGGCCGTTATACCTGTGATCTACAGATCCCCTATGGGAAAACTCCAAAGACTAATAAAACGCGCTGAATTGAAACATCTTAGTAGGCGTGTGGAAGACATCAACCGAGAGTCCGTTAGTTGTGGCGAGCGAACGCGGATTAGGCCAAAAAAAGGTATTAGGCTTCTTACAGACTCAAGCATTTGGGAAAATGCGCCGTAGAAGGTGATAGTCCTGTCGGTGTGTAAAGAAGGTAAAAGCTAAGCCTTTTGTATTATGAGTAAGCCGGGGTGCCTACCCTGGTTGAAGATAGGGGGACCACCCTCTAAGCCTAATAACTTTATATAACCGATAGTGTACAAGTACCGTGAGGGAAAGGTGAAAAGAACCCATTGCTGGGAGTGAAATAGACCCTAAAATTCTGTATGTACAAGCAGTCGGAGTCAAAAAGACAACGGCGTACTTCTTGCATAACGGGCCAGCGAGTATATTTAGTTAGCGAAGCTTAAGCATTTATGTGTAGGCGTAGGGAAACCGAGGCTGTATAGGCCGTTTAAGTTAACTGTATATGACCCGAAACCGGGTGATCTAGTTATGAGCAGGCTGAAGAAAGGGTCAGACCTTTTGGAGGGCCGAACTTGTGGATGTTGCAAAATCCTAAGATGACTTGTGATTAGGGGTGAAAGGCCAATCAAACCCGGAGTTAGCTGGTTTTCCGCGAAATCTATTGAGGTAGAGCGTGCAGTTTCTATAAGTACGGGGTAGAGCACTGTTTAGGTCTGGGGGACCAAAAAATCTTACCATGCTTAGGCAAACTCCGAATACGTAACTTATAATCTGTGCAGACAGACGTACGGCGCTAAGGTCGTATGTCGAGAGGGAAACAGCCCAGACCGTCTGATAAGGTCCCTAAGCAATTGCTGAGTGGTTAAGGAAGTTTAATAGCGTATACAACCAGTAGGTGGGCTTAGAAGCAGCCATCCTTGTAAAGAAAGCGTAATAGCTCACTGGTCTAGCTAGGAAGCGCCATTGATGTAACGGGGCTTAAGCAATTCACCGAATCAACGGAATATATTTATATATTGGTAGCGGAACGTTCTGTATGTAGATGAAGATTTGTTGTAAAATAAATTGGATATATCAGAAGTGAGAATGCTGGCATAAGTAACGTTTAATCCTGTTAAAGTCAGGATCGCCGAAAATCCAAGGGTTTCTGCGGACCGTCTGTCGGCGCAGAGTTATACGGCCCCTAAGTTGAAAAAACGATGGGTGTATGATGATCAACATTTAAAATTTCATAGATAATGCATAAACATTAAATTTAGAGTTTAGTATAGGATTGGAAGTCTATATGGTTCTAATGAGTTGATCCGTTGGAATCAAAAGTTCTAATTTAATCTGGAAAAAAGTGCATTGTTAAATACCGTACCCATAACCGACACTGGTGGATAGGTAGAGCATACTAAGGCGAGTGAGAGAACCATGCTGAAGGAACTCGGCAAATTACCTCCGTAACTTTGGGAAATGGAGGGCCAATTGAAAGATTGGTGGCACAAAACAGAGGGTAGCGACTGTTTAATAAAAACATAGGACTCTGCTAAATCGTGAAGATGACGTATAGGGTCTGACACCTGCCCGGTGCTGGAAGCTTAAGGGGAGAGGTGAAAGCTTCGAACTTAAGGCCCAGTAAACGGCGGCCGTAACTCTAACGGTCCTAAGGTAGCGAAATTCCTTGCCCACTAATTATGGGCCTGCATGAATGGTGTAACGACTGCCCTACTGTCTCCAGCATGGACTCAGTGAAATTGAATTCTCCGTGAAGATGCGGAGTACTAATGGTTAGACGGTAAGACCCTATGCACCTTTACCGCAGCATTGCATTGGATAACTCTTTAAATTGTGTAGCATAGGTGGGAGAGAGTTTCTCGTCAGTGAAATACCACCCTGTTTCTAGATTTATCCTAACCCACGCGGGAACCGTGTAATGTGGGTGGTTTGACTGGGATGGTCGCCTGCTAAAGAGTAACGGAGGCGCACAAAGGTAGGCTCATGCGGGACGGAAATCCGTGGAAGAGCGTAATGGCACATGCCTGCCTGACTGTGAGACAGACATGTCGAACAGGGACGCAAGTCGGTCATAGTGATCCGGGGGTTCTATGTGGATAGGCCCTCGCTCAACGGATCAAAGGTACGCTAGGGATAACAGGCTAATGATCTCCAAGAGCTCCTATCGACGAGATCGTTTGGCACCTCGATGTCGTCTCATCACATCCTGGGGGTGAAGCAGCTCCCAAGGGTTCGGCTGTTCGCCGATTAAAGTGGTACGTGAGATGGGTTTAGAACGTCGTGAGACAGTTCGGTTCCTATCTGCCATTAGCGTTTAAAATTGAGAGAAAATGCCCTTAGTACGAGAGGACCGGGGCATATTAACCTCTGGTATATCGGTTGTTGCGCCAGCAGCACCGCCGAGTAGCTACGTTAAATTGGATAACCGCTGAAAGCATATAAGCGGGAAGCCTATCTCGAGACAAATTTTAGAGCATGTAAAAGACTAATACATTGATAGGCAAGGTGTGTAAGCAAAGTAATTTGTGAGCAGACTTGTACTAATGCTCCAATCTCTGATGTTTTTTTTTTTGCTTTTGAAACCTCCCGTGCAAACTAATCTATTTATCTATTTGATTAAATATTCAAGGTTTTCTAAGCTCTATACAAAAAGATCATCTTTTGATACAAATATATACGTGTATATATTTTTTATGGTTAGACAAGCTTAAAGTCTATACATCAATTATTATTGATACATAAATACCTTAGGTGTATCACATACTAATCCATATATATATTGGTATTGCATAACCGTATTAATGGATATAAGAATTAATTCAACTATTAATATGCAACGTTTGTCTTTGATTAAACAACCTATTCTATCAGTTGTTAATGACCATCTTGTGGACTACCCATCACCAAGTAATATTAATTATTTGTGGGGGTTTGGATCACTAGCTGGAATCTGTTTGTTGATCCAAATTGCAACTGGTATTTTTTTGGCAATGCATTATACTCCACATGTAGACCTAGCTTTTCTAAGCGTTGAGCACATTATGCGTGATGTAGAAGGAGGTTGGTTCCTGCGCTATATGCACGCTAATGGAGCTAGTATGTTCTTTATTGTGGTTTATATTCATATGTTTCGTGGTCTTTATTATGGAAGCTACGCAAGCCCACGTGAACTTGTATGGATCCTAGGAGTAGTCATTCTTCTTTTGATGATTATTACTGCCTTTATTGGGTATGTTTTGCCTTGGGGCCAGATGAGTTTTTGGGGGGCTACTGTAATTACTAGCTTGGCAAGTGCCATCCCAGTAGTAGGTGACAGTGTTGTAACCTGGCTGTGGGGAGGATTTTCCGTAGATAATGCTACTTTGAATCGTTTCTTTAGTTTGCATTATCTAATGCCTTTTGTTATTGCAGGTGCAAGTATTGTTCATATTGCTGCATTGCACCAATATGGGTCTAACAACCCACTTGGCGTGAACTCTACAGTAGATAAGCTTCCTTTGTATCCGTATTTCTTTATTAAAGATCTTGTAGCATGGGTTGGGTTTTTTATCTTTTTCGCGGTATTCTTGTATTTTTATCCAAATACTCTAGGACACCCAGATAACTATATTCCTGCTAACCCAATGTCAACACCTGCTCATATTGTACCTGAATGGTATTTCTTGTGGGTTTATGCTATTCTTCGTAGTATTCCTAATAAATTGGGTGGTGTTGCTGCGATTGCTCTAGTCTTTATCTCATTGTTGATTTTGCCTTTTATTAACACTTCACAAATTCGTAGTTCAAACTTCCGACCTTTGCATAAAAAATTGTATTGGTTGCTAGTAGCTGATTGTTTGTTGTTGGGTTGGATTGGCATGCAGCCTGTAGAAGATCCATATATTCTAATTGGACAGTTGGCTTCTGTATATTTCTTTTTGTATTTCCTTGTATTCCTTCCTGCGCTTGGAAAACTAGAAGCTAACCTGATTCACTATAAACCAGCTCCTGCTGTTTAATTGAAAATATGGGGAGGTTCTATAGGCTTCCCCATATCTATTTCTTTTTTTTTACGTATATACGTTAACACTATGTTATGTATCCTAAAGCTTACGCTTTAGCTAAATCAATGGCTGTTGATGATTCTGTAATAATGGCTATTGATGTAGCTATGTCTATGTATCGATGTTAGTTGATGATACATTAGGATTCAGGGCACAAGTTTCTTACAGGCTTAGAATTCACATAAAAACGAATCTTGTTGATGAGTTCGTTTCAAAAACTTAAACATTTATGGCACCTACTTTGAATCAATTGGTTAAACCTAAAAATAAACGCACACTGAAGGCTCGACGCACGAAGTCTGCAGCTCTTGACTCATGTCCTATGAAAAAGGGTATTGTTTTGCGTGTTTATACACGCACACCAAAAAAGCCAAACTCTGCTTTGCGTAAAGTGGCAAAGGTCCGTCTAACGAATAAGATGGAAGTCATTGCGTATATTCCAGGTGAAGGTCACAACCTTCAAGAACATTCAGTAGTTGCAGTACGAGGAGGACGTGTAAAAGATCTTCCTGGCGTTAAATACCATTTGATTCGTGGCAAATATGATTTGTTGGGTATTCCAGGTCGATCGCAATCAAGATCAAAATATGGTACAAAACAAAAGAAAGATTAAACCTTTTTATCTTCTAAATAAGCTTTTTATTGGGCCGTCTCACAAAGGTTTTGTGTATGCAGATAAAATGACAAATTTGATTATGCGCAATGGGCATAAGGCTAAAGCCTCTAAGATCCTTCTTTCTGCATTGACATCAATGCACCTTAAAGGGGCTGGGTCCTACACATGCAAGTTTGATATGTTGCAAGCGGCTGTTACTAATGTAATGCCTTTTGTCGAAGTGCGTAAAGTTAAAGTGCGCGGAACTACTCATATGGTCCCTTCACACATTTCTGAAGCACGTCAATCTGCATTGGCTCTTCGTTGGCTTGTTCAAGCTGCTCGAGATATGCGTAAAACTTCGTCTATGAATTACGCAGAGTGTTTGGCCGTTGTTCTAACAGATGCGCTTAAAAGTCAAGGAGCTGCGCGCCATAAACGTGATACGTTGCATAAAATGGCAGAAGCGAACAGATCTTCGGCTTTCTACCGTTGGTGGTGAAATCTCATCAATTAGCATTATTACAACCATCCTTATGAATGTATAAGTGTTAGTTGACGGTTAGGCTTAGCGTTAAATACCAACACTTTTTTACCTTATTATGTCTAGGTAGCTCAGTTGGTTAGAGCAAAGGATTGAAAATCCTTGTGTCGGTGGTTCAAATCCACCTCTGGACATAGGGTGCTTCGAAAGAGCATCGATACGATTATGGACCTGCCCGTGTTGATAAAGGGTGTCTTATTGCTATTTGAGGTTCAGGATATATACATATTGTGCACCTCCACTAGAGGGGAATATATACCTTGTTTGGGGCTTAGGCTTATCCCCTGTCTGATGTGTTTTATAAAAACGCAAGTTCATAGATAAGCTTAGTAGCATTAACACTCTTTGTCAAAGCTAAATATTAGCTAAGTAGGTTACATGATAACGAGACATATAGGCACATGTTTTTTGCCTATGCATTTAATCTATTTACATTTTAAACGTAAATTTATATGAAAAATTTTAACTTGTCGTACTTGAAGCGAAGTTATCTTCTTGGGCAGCACATTTGGCCACAAAAAAAACTAACGCTCAAGCAGGCTAACCGTATTAAACAAATTAAGCCTAGCCGCAAAGTGTCTGATTTTGGTCAAAAATTGCAAGATTATAGAAAAATTAGCAGTGTATATGCAGGGTTGACCCGAAAAGCATATACAGCTATCTATAAAAAAGCAAGAAGCTTCCCAGGGCAGGTAAGATTTAACCTCCTATATTTGCTGGAGAGTCGCCTAGATGTGTGTATGTACCGTAGCGGGTTTGCGCCAAGCTTTGCTGCAAGCCGTCAAGTGATTTCTCACGGTTTCGTATATGTTAATGGACAAAAGTGCCGCACTAAATCTATTCTTCTAAAACCCGGCGATATTATTCAATATAAACCATCAAAACAGCATTCTAATCAGAAAGAATTTATTGCGCGTTGGATTTCTCCATCGTTGGTTTATCCAATGAACATTGAAGTTGATTATGCAAGTAAAACCTTTATTTACCTTTATCCTCCCCAAAAAGTGGTACTCCCTGTAGACTTGGAGAGGGCAAATTAAGGCTAACGTAGAGGCGTTGTATTTAGCTAAAGCGTAAGCTTTAGCAATGGCAATTGATCTTTGTTGAAATGGTAGGCATTGTAGGCTTTCAGGGCACGCCTGTGCAAGGGGGGCTAAGGTTAGATAACATAAGTGGTTAATGTATTGGATTGCAAATCCAATAATGGCGGTTCGAGTCCGCCTCTAACCTATAGGTTCAAGCGGAGCGAGCCAAAGAACGCCGCGTTCGTTCCAGGAATTGTATCAAAGTTAATTGATGATTCTGTAATAATGGCAATTGATGACCGTACGTAACCTAAGTGGCGGGTATAGCTTAGATGGTTAAAGCGCTAGATTGTGGCTCTGGAGATATGGGTTCAATTCCCATTATTCGCCTTTACTTTTTTTGGGTCAAAACGTAAGTAAGTCTTTGAAGCATAGAATTTTGAAGTTGCACCAAGGTTTGAATAAGTGGGTGGTGGAAACTCACAAGCTGAACCATAGGGGTTTGCAAAAGATTTACTAGTTCAGAAGCTGGGTTTCTTGAGTTGTACGCGTATTGCTTTAGTTCGTTATAGGCTAGAACGTGATATTCGCATACTCCTCCAATACATAGCCAGTTTTCGTGTTCTACTTTTAGAAGGGCTTTAAGGGCTTCCTTGTCGTTGCACGGTACGTACCATGTAGGACCATGCATTAGGTTTTTCAAATGTGCACTATTAATTTCACGCAAAAAGAACTTAGTTTTTGTAGTATTAATAAGTGTAGGTTTCATGGTTGGGTCAATTTTACTTAGCTGGGTCTTAATATGCGTCAATGCATTTACGTTTAGACCTGATGCTTGAAAAAAGACAACATATGGCGCACTGTTCATTGTATGTGCATGGTGTTTAGCGTTTTGTGTTGAAAGAATAGGTTTAATAGATTTCATAAATTCTTCTTAGATTAAATCAGAAAGGCAAAAGCTTAGAGATATATATATATTATCGATTATAATATAAATCTTCTAGGGCTAGTGCCTTGGACAATAGTTAAATTTTTAGACCTTAAAGTTAAGGTGTAAGTCTTGAACAAAAAAGTTATAATTAAGATATACATCAATAGAATAGATTGATACATTCAACTCTCTCTTTTCTGTAGTCCAAAATAAAAAAGATCAAATATTAAATGGCTTCGTGTAAAAATCACGAGTCTTTTATATAGCTTAAGAGGTGAACTTTCTTAGCTATATAAAAAAACCTAGCATTTATGGGTTCTTTGTATATACTCCAACGGGTTAACACCCTAAAGCCTGTATACAAAGCATTATTGCACAGTATGTGCAAATATACAGTCATCAACTAAAGTTGATATGTATTAATTGCTGCATATCTTAGCACTGATATATACTCATAAAACGTTCCCGTAAACTAGGCATATGGAAAAATTTAGATGAAAACAGATTACGTTCTTTCTAAAGTGGACGATCTAGTTAATTGGGCGCGCAAGGGTTCCATGTGGCCAATGACTTTTGGTCTGGCTTGTTGCGCTGTAGAGATGATGCATTGCGGAGCATCTCGTTATGACCTAGATAAATTTGGAATTATTTTCCGTCCAAGCCCGCGTCAATCAGATGTTATGATTGTTGCAGGCACACTAACAAATAAAATGGCTCCTGCACTTCGTAAGGTTTATGACCAAATGCCTGAACCCCGCTGGGTTATTTCTATGGGAAGTTGTGCAAACGGAGGGGGCTATTACCATTATTCATATTCTGTGGTACGAGGATGTGATCGCATTGTGCCGGTTGACATTTATGTGCCAGGTTGCCCTCCAACCGCTGAAGCATTGTTGTACGGTTTGTTGCAGCTTCAGAAGAAAATTCAACGCTCTAAAAACACACGTATGTGGTACAAGATGTAATTCTCCGTATTCATCTTAATGCATATGTCAATGAATAAGTGCTATGGGAATAACCCTAGGTTTATTTGCTATACGAATAACCAGAGAGTTATTCCCATAAATCTATGATGTGTATTTGTTAGTTATTTGACAAAATCAAAACTAACGATTTGCGTTACAAAATGTAGGATATTTAACATGCAAAAAGCATTTGCTCAAACATTGATTGCATGTCTTCCAAATTCTATTGTTAAGTGTGTATGGAAGCATAAGGAACTAACTCTTTACGTGGCTCCTGAGAATGTGATTAATGTGTTGACTTTTCTCCGTGACCATACTTCAACTCAATATAAAATGGTAGCGGATATTTGTGGAGTAGACTACCCTTCGCGCGCTTTGCGTTTTGACGTAGTTTATAACTTGCTAAGTGTCCAAACAAATTCGCGTATTAGAGTCATTACACAAGTAGATGAACTTACTCCTGTACCATCTGCATGTGAAGTGTATAATGCAGCAAATTGGTTGGAGCGCGAAACTTGGGACATGTATGGAATTTATTTTGACGGCCACCCAGACCTGCGACGTATTCTAACAGATTACGGGTTTGAAGGCCATCCACTGCGAAAAGATTTTCCTCTAAGTGGGTATAGTGAAGTACGTTATGATGACGCTGAAAAGCGTGTTATTTACGAAAAACTAGAACTGTCTCAGGAATTTCGTTATTTTGAGTTCTCAAACCCTTGGGAACAGATGTCGAAAAAAATCGACTAGAGTCTAAAAAAGACCTATTGGCCCCTAGGACGTTTAGTCATAACGGGCATTATACTTAATATGTGTTTAAGGTTTATCAATGTATATTGATATTAGCTAAAGCGTAAGCTTTAGATATCCTTAATAATGCATATGGTAAGTTAAAAGAAAGAAATAAATATGAGCCTATCTGCTCGCGAACTATCTAAATTGCTTGAACAGCGCATTAGCAATATGTCAAGTGATCTAAACGTAGATGAAATCGGTCGCGTTCTATCTATTGGTGATGGAATTGCACGTGTTCATGGTCTAAACCTAATTCAGGCTGGGGAGCTTGTAGAGTTCTCTAGTGGTGTAAAGGGAATGGCCCTAAACCTAGAAAATGACAATGTTGGTATTGTACTTTTCGGTAGTGACACCCTAATTAAAGAAGGGGATATTGTAAAACGTTCTGGTAACATTGTAGACGTAGGCGTAGGCCCAGGAACTCTAGGACGTGTTCTTGATGGTCTAGGTAACCCTATTGATGGAAAAGGACCTCTAACAAATGTAACTAAAACTCGAGTTGAAGTGAAAGCTCCTGGTATTATTGTACGTAAGTCAGTACATGAGCCAGTACAAACCGGATTGAAAGCCGTTGATAGCCTTGTACCTATTGGTCGTGGTCAGCGTGAGCTTATTATTGGTGACCGTCAAACCGGAAAAACTGCTGTAGCTATTGACACTATTCTAAACCAAAAAGCCACACATGCAGCAGGTGATGAAGCAAATAAACTATACTGCATCTACGTTGCTGTAGGTCAAAAGCGTTCAACCGTTGCTCAAATTATGAAAGTTTTGGACGAAGCAGGTGCAATGGATTATACTACTATTGTGGCAGCTACAGCTTCTGATCCAGCACCTCTTCAGTTTTTGGCTCCTTATGTAGGGTGTGCGATTGGTGAGTATTTCCGTGATAATGGAATGCACGCTGTAATTATTTATGACGATTTGAGTAAGCAGGCTGTTGCATACCGTCAAATGTCACTACTACTTCGCCGTCCTCCAGGTCGTGAGGCTTTCCCAGGAGATGTATTCTATTTGCACTCTCGTTTGCTTGAGCGCGCGGCTAAAATGTCTGACGAAGTGGGTGCAGGTTCACTAACTGCTCTTCCTGTTATTGAAACTCAAGGTGGAGACGTATCTGCATTTATTCCTACTAACGTAATTTCAATTACCGATGGACAAATTTTCCTTGAAACTGAATTGTTTTATAAAGGAATCCGTCCAGCTATTAACGTAGGTCTATCTGTAAGCCGTGTAGGTTCAGCTGCACAGTTGAAAGCTATGAAACAAGTAGCAGGTACCCTTAAGTTGACTTTGGCTCAATACCGTGAGGTTGCGGCCTTTGCTCAGTTTGGTTCAGATCTAGATGCTGCAACTCAGTTTACTCTAAACCGTGGTGCTCGTTTGACTGAATTGCTGAAACAAGCTCAGTATTCTCCTATGCCAATCGAAGCTCAGGTTGCTGTTATCTACGCTGGAACTAACGGGTACCTGGATCGTATTGATGTTGACAGTGTTGGCGCTTACGAATCAGGTATTCTTAAGGAAATTGACCCTAAACTTCTAAACGCTATTCGTGAAGAAAAGCAAATCTCTGATTCTTTGAATAAAGAGTTGGCTGCTTTCTTTGACAAATATACTGAAAATTTTCTAACTAGTGCGTAAAACTTAGAGTATACTTTAAGTTTAGCTGTTATGCACCTGACTGTCATCAATTAGTATTGATACATTCATAACGTTAATCGTTAGTCAGGTGCGTAATGTGGGCAATTAGCTCAGTTGGTAGAGCATCTCGTTTACACCGAGAATGTCAGCGGTTCGAGTCCGTTATTGCCTAAATTATAATATACGCGTAATATCAACAATAAATGGTGTACTTGTTAAGGAAGTAACCTGACTGCTAAGTGGGGAAATAGCTCAGTTGGTTAGAGTGCTGGCCTGTCACGCCAGAGGCCGCGGGTTCGACCCCCGTTTTCCCCGTATGCGTATACTATAAGTTTTTATATGCAGGGCGAAGCCTTTAGCTGAAGTGTAAGCTTTAGTTAATTGAGTAAAATTAAATTTCTTGCCTCATTCAAATGAATATTGTATTAACACCAATTCATAGTTGTAATAATACTAATTGATTGATATGTATCAATGCTAGTTGATGAGATGCAAGAAAACCTGTCTGTGCAAATTAGCATAGTTTCATTCGCCTTAAAAGTTTTAAATCATATATGGCTGAATATTTTCCAATTTTGATTTATTTCGGAATTAGTCTTGGACTTTCACTTCTTTTGATTGGTTTGTCTTTTGTGTTTGCAGTGCAAAAACCTGACCCAGAAAAGATTTCAGCTTATGAGTGCGGGTTTGATCCTTTCGATGACGCACGTGGTCGCTTTGATATTCGCTTTTACCTGGTAGCCATTCTATTTATTATCTTTGACCTGGAAGTAATGTTTTTGTTTCCGTGGGCAATGGTTCTAAATCAATTGAACATGTTTGGTTTTTGGACTATGATTGCTTTTCTATTGATTTTGACTGTAGGATTTGTGTATGAGTGGTGTAAAGGTGCGCTAGACTGGGAATAAACTGAAGTATGGATAAATCTTTGACTCTTGATTCTGTAGGAATTGTATACATTAAGGCTACATTCAATAACACAATCTTGACTCTAACTGATGAGACAGGAAAGACCCTTTGTTGGTCGTCGTGTGGAAGTGTCGGTTTTAAAGGAACCCGCAAATCTACAGGATATGCTGCACAAGCAGCTGCAGAAGCCTTGGCTAAAAAAGCTATTAGTGCTCAGTGTACTTGTGTTAAAGTTTATCTAAAAGGTTTGGGTAAAGGGCGTGATTTGGCTGTGCGTGGTTTGGCTCTAGGAGGCCTTCAAGTGACCAGCCTAGTAGATATTACACCCATTCCTCATAACGGCTGTCGCCCACCAAAAAAACGACGTGTTTAGTCTTAATTATTAATGTGATCTACGCAAAATTGCGTGTTCTTAGTATTAGTATCATCAATTAACATTGATACGGTCATCAATTAACATTGATATACTGAGCTAAGAAATTTTATTAAAAGAAGAAAAATTCTATGTACCTAAGTCTTGTGTGCTTGCCTTTGTTTGGCAGTCTATGTACTCTAGGGTTCGGTCGATATCTTGGGTTTCGTGGGGCAGTTTTGTTGACTACTGCGTGTACAGGAACAAGCTTTATTCTTTCATGTATTGCGTTTTATGAAGTTGCTCTCTGCGGAAGTCCATGTAATATTGAACTAGCTCCATGGTTTGTATCTGAACTTTTTGATGCGTATTGGGGTTTTGTGTTTGATAGTTTGACTGTTGTTATGCTAGTGGTAGTAACTAGCGTTAGTACACTAGTCCATATGTACTCAATTAGTTATATGGAAGGGGACCCACATTTGCCCCGTTTTATGAGTTATCTGTCGATTTTTACCTTCTTTATGTTGATGCTGGTAACCGGTGATAACTTTATCCAGTTGTTTCTAGGCTGGGAAGGTGTAGGTTTGGCTTCATATCTACTAATTAATTTTTGGTATACCCGTCTTCAAGCTAATAAATCTGCTGTTAAAGCTATGCTAATGAACCGTGTAGGGGATTTTGGCCTAGCCCTTGGGATTATGGGTATTTTCATGATGTTCAAAACGGTAGATTATGCTACTGTGTTTGCACTTGCCCCGTATTATAAAGACATGTCTTTTGTTTTTCTAGGAATTGAAGTCCCATTGTTGACTACAGTATGTATTCTATTGTTTATTGGTTCAGTAGGAAAATCAGCTCAGTTGGGTCTACATACTTGGTTGCCTGATGCAATGGAAGGACCTACTCCAGTATCCGCTTTGATTCACGCGGCTACAATGGTAACTGCAGGGGTTTTTCTTGTAGCTCGTTGTTCTCCATTGTTTGAATATGCTCCAGATGCTTTGGCAGTAGTTACTTGCGTTGGGGCTATGACAGCCTTTTTTGCTGCAACTACTGGGTTGGTTCAAAACGATTTGAAGCGTGTAATTGCTTATTCCACTTGTAGTCAGCTGGGATATATGGTATTTGCATGTGGATTGTCTAACTATAGTGTAGGTGTTTTTCACTTGGCAAATCATGCTTTCTTTAAAGCCTTGCTTTTCTTGAGTGCTGGGTGTGTTATTCACGCAGTTTCCGACGAACAAGATATGCGTAAAATGGGCGGGTTGGTTAAACTTCTTCCATTTACATATGCTCATATGCTAATTGGATCACTAGCGCTTGTAGGGTTTCCGTTTCTAACAGGATTCTATTCAAAAGATGCTATCTTGGAAGTAGCATATGCTCGTTATAGCATGAGCGCAGAGTTTGCTTATATCTTGGGATGTGCTTCTGCTTTTTGTACCTCTTACTATTCATTCCGTCTACTTGTTCTTACTTTCCTAGCTCCATCTAATGGACCTAAATTTAGTATGAAATCTATCCATGAGTCTCCATTGCTTATGAGCCTTCCTCTTGTACTTCTAGGGTTTGGTTCTATTTTTGCAGGTTACATGGGAAAAGATATGATGATTGGATTGGGTACAGGATTTTGGGGAAATGCATTGTATACACTTCCTCAAAATACATTGATGGTAGAATCTGAATATATTCCTCAAACCATTAAACTTCTTCCATTGGGATTGACTTTGAGTGGTGCAGGGTTGGCCTTCGTGCTGAATCTATACACTCCACGTTTTTCTTACAACCTAGCTACCTCTACTTATGGACGTAGTCTATATACCTTTTTTAATAAGCGTTGGTTGTTTGACAAAGTATACAATGACTATATTGGAACTAGTGCCCTAAATTTTGGTTATAATATTTCTTTTAAATCTGTTGATAAAGGAATTCTAGAACTTCTAGGTCCTCTTGGTATTGTCAAAGTTGTTCAAGAACTAGTAACTCAAGTTAAATCTTTGCAAACAGGTTATGTTTACCATTATGCATTCATTATGCTATGTGGACTAACTTTTATGCTGGCCTTGGTTGGATTGTGGGACATCCTATCAGTTTGGGTGGATAATCGCCTATACTTTATTCATGTACTAAGTTTCTTGATTTATCAAGCTCATTGTAGTGACCTATAAGGTTTTCTTTTTAGTCAGGGAGCACCGTGTGTTAAGTAAAGGCACAACTTTTGCGTATGTATCAATGCTAGTTGATGTGCACTTAATACATAGGTGTTACTTGTAATGTATGAATAATGTTAAGGGTCTCCCTTAGCATTGTATCAATGTAAATTAATTTACATACATTTTAGATTTAAGGATATATTATGATTAATGCTTATGCATTGGGTTTTTGGGGATTGACCCCACTAGTCTTGTATAATACTATCAATTTGGGCGTAGACTCCGGTCCTATGCTGGCTTACCTTATTATGCTGCCTATGGTGGGTGCTCTTGTGTTGATGTGTACTCCGTCTCAATATACTGATTTTATTAAACTAACAGCATTGAACATTTCATTGCTAAGTTTTGTAATGTCATTGTTTTTGTGGGTAGGTTTTGATGCGTCAACACCAAATTTTCAATATATGTACCAAATTAATTGGTTGCCGTTTGCCAATTTGCATTTGACCCTTGGAATTGATGGTATTTCATTGTTTTTTGTTATCTTGACTACGCTACTAATTCCAATTTGCCTATTGGCAGGTTGGTCTAGTATTACTAAATATGTGCGAGAGTACTTTGTAGCTTTTTTGATTCTAGAAAGTCTAATGTTGGCTGTTTTCTGCACTCTAGATTTGCTTTTGTTTTATGTTTTCTTCGAAAGCGTTTTGTTGCCAATGTTTATTATTATTGGTGTGTGGGGATCACGTGAACGTAAAATCCGCGCAGCGTACCAATTCTTTCTTTATACTTTGCTAGGATCAGTTCTAATGTTGCTAGCCATTTTGATGATTTATTTTCAAGCTGGAACTACAGATCTTCAAGTTTTGCTAACTACAGAATTTAGCACACAGCGTCAAATTTTGTATTGGCTAGCCTTTTTTGCTTCTTTTGCTGTAAAAGTCCCAATGGTTCCTGTTCATATTTGGCTTCCAGAAGCTCACGTAGAGGCTCCTACCGCAGGATCTGTAATTTTGGCAGGAATTCTTTTGAAGCTTGGAACTTATGGGTTTCTTCGTTTTTCTATTCCAATGTTTCCAGAAGCTACTTTGTATTTTACTCCATTGATTTACACTATGAGTGTGATTGCAATTATTTATACTTCATTGACCACAATTCGTCAGGTTGATTTGAAGAAAATTATTGCTTACTCTTCGGTCGCTCACATGAATGTAGTAACCTTGGGAATGTTTAGTTTGAACGCTCAAGGGGTAGAAGGAAGTTTGCTATTGATGCTTGGTCACGGGCTGGTAAGTCCTGCTTTGTTTTTGTGTATTGGTGCTCTTTATGACCGCCATAAGACACGTTTGGTTAAGTATTATGGAGGCTTGGTTCACACAATGCCTGTATTTGCTACGATTTTCTTGTTCTTTACTATGGGAAATATTGGTTTGCCTGGAACAAGTAACTTTGTTGGTGAATTTCTAGTTTTGACTGGATGTTTTCAGACTAACACTTTGATTACAGCTTTGGCTGCAACAGGTATGGTTTTGGGGGCTGCTTATTCGCTATGGTTGTATAACCGTGTAGTCTTCGGATTTCCAAAGACTCATTATATCAGTGTATACGCTGATCTAAATCGTCGCGAATTCTTTATGTTTGTGCCTTTGGTTGTAGGGACATTGTGGATGGGTGTATACCCGGAGATTTTCTTGCATGATATGCACGCATCTGTGGGGAATTTGATTCACCATGGAACAGGTTATGGCGGTTAACCATAGACACTTATTAGTTAGTGTAAAAGGCTGTAGATTTATGCTATGGCCAATACTATAAATATAGGTGTCTATGGTAGAATGCCATTAAATCTTAAATACAATAGATTACATATGGATTATCTAGACCTTTTTGAAAATGACTTTCTTGTAAGTCTACCTGAAAGTTTTTTGATTTTGGCGGCCTGTGTCTTGCTGATGTATGGTGTGCTTGTAAGTTCTCCTCAAAAACATGCTCTTCTAGTCAATGTGGGTATGTTGGTGGTATTGAGCCTCATTCTTGCACTTGCTTTGCTATGGACCGGGCCTATTCAGGAAATGGTGTTGTTTTATAATAGCTTGAAAGTAGATTACTATACTTACATTCTACATAGTTTGATTCTAGTGAGCGCTATTTGTATTGTATTCATGTCTTTTGACTTTCTAAAGCATGAAGGATTGCATATGTTTGAATACATGATTCTTATTTTGCTTTCAACATGCAGTATGATGCTTATGGTCGCTTCGTATGATTTGATCGCTATGTATCTAGCTATTGAATTTCAAAGTTTGGCTTTCTATGTTATTGCTGCTTCACAACGAGATTCAGAATTTTCAACAGAAGCAGGGCTTAAATATTTCTTTCTAGGTGCGTTTTCTTCAGGGATCCTTTTGTTTGGGAGTTCTCTAGTTTATGGACTAACAGGAACTACTAACTTGGCCGACCTTGCCACTTTGTTGACTGGACATGCTGCTATGCCTGCTTATCCAGAAAGTGGATTGTATGTAGGGCTTATGTTCTTGGCAGTAGGTTTCTTGTTCAAATTGGCTGCTGTCCCTTTTCACATGTGGTCTCCAGATGTGTATGAAGGGTCTCCTACACCTGTTACTGCATTTTTTGCTCTAACCCCTAAACTTGCTGTTTTGGGTCTTTTTACTAAACTTTTGTATGTAGGGTTTTATGACGTTATCGGGTCTTGGCAAAAGGTTGTTATGGTTTGTAGTCTAGGGTCTATGTGCCTAGGGGCTATTGGTGCCATGGGACAAACCAAGCTTAAGCGTCTATTGGCTTATAGTTCAATTGGACATGTAGGGTATATGCTTATGGGTCTGTCTACGGGAACCCTAGAAGGGTTGCAAGCGATGTTTGTTTATATTATGGTGTATATGGCAATGAGCATGACTAGTTTTTGTATTATCTTGTCTCTCCGCAATGAAGATGGAAGTCCTGTTACCAGCGTAAACGAGTTGAGCCAATTGAGCCGCACGAATCCTATGCTTGCATTGACACTAGCATTGACTATGTTCTCTATGGCAGGGATTCCTCCGCTAGCAGGGTTTTGTAGTAAATTTTATTTGTTTTTCTCTGCATTGAGTGCATCGCTTTATCCTTTGGCGGTTGTTGGCGTTCTAACAAGTGTAGTGAGTAGCTTCTATTATATCCGCGTTATTAAGGTTATGTATTTTGACAACACGCCAAACATGCATAATTTTATTAGTTTGGATACCTCAAAAGCTTGGCTTATTGCTTTGACACTAGGGGTAACTGTGTTTTTGTGTGTATACCCATCACCAATCTTTTTGGTTGCTCAAAAAATGGCTTTGGCTCTATGTGTTTAGAGTTTAAGGCTTAAGGTTAATCTATTTTATGCAACATACACTATTTTATTTGTTTTCATCTCTACTTTTGGTATGTGGCACCTTTGTTATTCGATCAAGAAACCCTGTGTATTCTGTTCTCTATTTGATTCTAGTTTTTGTGAATGCCGCTGGGTTGCTTTTGCTTCTAGGCCTAGATTTTTTTGCTATGATTTTCTTGGTTGTTTATGTTGGAGCGATTGCTGTATTGTTCTTGTTTGTAGTAATGATGCTTAATATTAAAGTTGCAGAGATGACTGAAAATACTTTGCGTTATCTTCCAGTAGGAGGATTGATTGGGTTTGTGTTTCTAATGGAGGTTCTTCTAGTGGTAGATCAAGATCTAGTTCCGGCAGTACGTCCAGATTCCGTTAATGCATATACTCCATACGTAGATTGGGTAAATTGGTCAGCTTTGGTGGAATCTACTTCAAACATTCAAAATATTGGAATGTTGATGTATACCTACTACTTTTATTATTTTATGCTAGCCAGCTTTATCCTTCTAGTTGCTATGATTGGAGCTATTATGCTAACTTTGCACAAAGAAAAAATGGTTAAACGTCAAGAGGTTCATGAGCAAAACGCCCGCGAGTTTTCAAAAACTGTTCAAAAGGTGCGTATTGAATCTTAAGTTAGTTTTCTAACCTTGCACGTATGTGGTTGATTTAGCTAAGGCAGAGTCTTAGGATTTTTAGCTAAGGCAGAGTCTTAGGATTTAGCTCAAGCGAAGCTTTAGGGTTATATCACTGGCAATTGATGATAAACGTCAAAGAACAAGCCTTATGATGAAGGCTAAAGCTTAAGACTTAGGCTAAGTCTGTATCTTCAATTCTTATTGATACACTTCAATTGAAAAGAACGTGCTCTAATTGAGCATGTTTCAACCACACTCTCCAATAGCTCAGCGGTAGAGCAAATGGCTGTTAACCATTTGGTCGTAGGTTCAAATCCTACTTGGGGAGATTTTTAGACTAAGGTATGACATTGTATCGATCCTAATTGATATATTGATTATGTCTCAATGACAATTGATCTTATGTATCAATATTAATTGATGACCCTAAGACCTTAGTCTTTATCTCTATATACAGAGATATTAATTCATCTAAAATGTATAAGATTTTACTATGTGGTATTTGTCTGTGGCAATGTGTGTGCTAACACCATCTCTTGCTTTTGCGGATGCAGCTCAACCTTGGCAACTTAGTTTCCAAGATCCTGCTACTCCTATTATGCAAGGAATTATTGATTTGCACCACGATATCATGTTCTTTCTAGTATTTATTATTGTATTTGTAATGTGGATGATGATGCGTACTATGTATCATTTTCACCATTCAAGAAATCCAATGCCTGAGAAGATTGTTCATGGCACTACCATTGAAGTTGCTTGGACAGTGACTCCAAGTTTGATCTTGGTGGCTATTGCAATTCCATCTTTTGCTTTGTTGTATTCAATGGATGAAATTGTAGATCCAGCTATTACTCTTAAGGCTATTGGACATCAGTGGTATTGGACTTACGAGTATTCAGATTATACTACCTCGGACGAAGAATCTCTAGTGTACGACAGTTACATGATTCCAGATGATGACCTAGAGCAAGGCCAATTGCGTTTGCTTGAAGTTGACAATCGTGTGGTATTGCCTGTAAATACTCACGTACGAGTAATTGTAACTGCAGCTGACGTTCTTCATAGTTGGGCGGTTCCTAGTCTTGGAGTTAAGTGCGATGCTGTACCGGGACGTTTGAACCAGGCATCTTTTTATATTCAACGTGAAGGTGTGTTCTACGGCCAGTGTAGCGAACTTTGTGGGGTTAACCACGGGTTTATGCCTATTGTTGTTGAAGCAGTTCAACTGGACGATTACCTAAGTTGGGTAGCTAATAAGCTAGAAGATGCTTAATGATTGTATCAATATCAGTATTGGTGAATCAAAAATGTAAGTTATTAAAGGGCGCAGGGACTAATCAGAATAGATTAATGCACACTCTATGTATAGCGCTAAGGTGAAGCCTTAGGTGTACGTATCAATAGCAATTGATGTGTCTATGTATCAATGTTAATTGATGTATAGAGATTAAGAGTCTATCTCTATCGATTGCACGTGTGCCGGCTTGTGTGTTCAATGCAAGTCGAACCCTGCAAACTTTATTGATGTTATGTATCAATGGCAATTGATGTGTTGGATTTATATCATTAAATCGACATATGCATAATATAAAAAATAAAAAAAAGGATTCTATGGTCAAAACAGGCCTAGACTTTTAAAATCTAAAGATTATGGCGTATCAAAAACATCCATTTCACTTGGTAGATCCAAGTCCATGGCCTATTTTTGGGTCACTAGCAGCACTAACCACAACTAGCGGCGGTGTAATGTATATGCACGCATATGCTGGTGGAGGCAGTGTTTTGGTTTTTGGCCTATGTATGATCTGCTATACAATGTATGTATGGTGGCGCGATGTAGTAAATGAAGCTACTTTCCAAGGGCACCACACACAAGCAGTTCAACACGGGCTTCGTTGGGGTATGATTCTATTTATTGTCTCTGAAGTAATGTTTTTCTTTGCATTCTTTTGGGCATTTTTTCATGCAAGTTTGGCACCGGGAATTGAAATCGGTGGGGTTTGGCCTCCACGCGGGATTCAAGTTCTAAATCCTTGGGAAGTCCCTTTTGTAAACACCGTTATTTTGCTAACCTCTGGTGCGTCTGTAACTTGGGCACACCATGCTATTCTAGCAGGCTGGCGCAGTCAAGCCATTTGGTCTCTTGTGTTGACTGTTATTTTGGCAGCATTGTTTACAGCTCTTCAGGTTATGGAATATCTGGAAGCCCCTTTCTCTATTAGTGATGGGGTCTATGGGTCAACTTTCTTCATGGCTACTGGTTTTCATGGGTTTCACGTATTTATTGGAACTATTTTCCTAAGTGTGTGTCTATTCCGTTTGATGCAATTTCACTTTACACGAAAGCATCATTTTGGGTTTGAAGCTGCGGCATGGTATTGGCACTTTGTTGATGTTGTGTGGCTTTTCCTATTTGTATCTATCTATTGGTGGGGTGGCCACTAATAAAATTGTAGACGTTTAAACTAATAATATTTATTCTATTATTAGGTCTACGCATATAAACTTTAATATAGAGAGAAAAAAATTGTATATGTATTCACCGCTTGAACAATTTAATATTCTAACACTAATCCCTCTTCATATTGGCAATGTATACTTTTCATTTACCAACTCTTCATTGTACATGTTGTTGTTCACTGGGTTGGTTGGTGCACTATTCTATATGGTTACTTTGGAGGGAGGCCGTCTTGTACCTTCTCGTTGGCAATCAATGGTTGAAATGCTTTATACATTTATCCTAGATATGCTTGAAGGTCAAGTAGGTCCTGCAGGGCGAAAGTACTTTCCGTTTATCTTTAGTACTTTTAGTTTTATTCTTTTTGCTAATTTGATTGGCATGGTACCTTATAGTTTTACTGTGACTAGCCACTTTGTGGTTACATTTGCATTGTCAGTATCGATTTTTGTTGGTGTAACTATTATTGGTTTTCAAACTCATGGTATGCATTTCTTCAGTTTCTTTTTGCCCCCAGGCGCGCCTTTGGCTTTGGCGCCACTCTTGGTAGTTTTGGAGGTTGTATCTTATTCCTTCCGTGCTATTAGCTTGGGTGTTCGACTTTTTGCTAACATGATGGCCGGACACACCCTAGTAAAAATTCTAAGTGGATTTGCTTGGACAATGCTAGGCGTAGGCGGTCTATTGGCTGTTGGGTCAATTATTCCTTTTGGTGTAGTTTTCGCATTGACAGGATTGGAAATTGGAGTAGCTTTTTTGCAAGCTTATGTATTTACTATTCTAACATGTATCTATTTGAATGATGCAATTCACCTACACTAACCTTTGATTTTGGTCATACACTTTGTAATGGACCATCGATTCTGTCAGTGTAGACATGGTTTAACCCGCTATATGCTAAATTTTGAACTGATCCTATTAAGAGAACACGGAAAGATTTAGTATTTTATTGCGGGCACCGCGAAAGTAGCTCAATGGTAGAGCGTCGCCTTGCCAAGGCGAAGGGTGAGGGTTCGAGTCCCTTTTTTCGCTCGCGCTTGTAGCTCAATTGGATAGAGCGTCAGACTACGGATCTGAAGGTTGAGAGTTCGAGTCTTTCCAGGCGTGAAATGTATGTATTATGCTATGGCGATAACCATAGGTATTGTTACCGTACAAACTTTAGGGTTTGTCTCAATACCCATTGATATTACCATCCTAAAGTTTATACTTTAGCGAAATCTACCTTATAAATGTATCAATGCTAGTTGATGATCTAAAAGTTTTTAAGTGCAATTAGTATAAGGGCCTATAGCTCAGTTGGTTAGAGTATACGCCTGATAAGCGTATGGTCAGTAGTTCAAGTCTACTTAGGCCCATAACACTGTTTTTGTGCTGGAACTTATGCATACTTGGCGTTTTTGCCGTAGTTCGAAAAACCTAAGTTTAGGTCGAACTTACAATAATAAAAAAAAAGAAAATCTATCATGTATATTGTTGGAATTCTAGTAAAAATCCTTGGATTGGTAGTCCCTTTGTTGCTAGCCGTAGCCTTTATGGTATTGACTGAGCGTAAAGTTATGGGGTCTATGCAACGCCGTAAAGGACCTAGTGTGGTTGGTATTTTTGGAATTCTTCAACCTATTGCTGACGGGTTGAAATTGTTGGTTAAAGAGCCTGTTCTCCCAAGTAATGCAAACATTGTAGTCTTTTTGGCTGCTCCTGTAATTACTTTTATGCTTGCCTTGTTGTCTTGGGCGGTCATTCCTTTCGGGGACGGGTTGGTTCTAGCAGACCTTAACGTGGGAATTTTGTATTTGTTTGCTGTCTCTTCCCTTGGAGTGTACGGGGTTATTATGGCTGGATGGTCAAGTAACTCAAAGTATGCCTTTTTGGGAGCCCTTCGTTCAGCAGCTCAAATGGTTTCATATGAAGTTTCTATTGGTTTGATTTTGATTACAGTTCTACTTTGTGTGGGTTCTTTGAATCTAAGTGAAATTGTAAATGCCCAAAAAACCGTATGGTATGGTTTGCCTTTGTTTCCTCTACTTCTACTTTTCTTTATTTCTTGCTTGGCGGAAACTAACCGCGCGCCTTTTGACCTTCCAGAAGCGGAGGCTGAACTTGTAGCTGGATATAACGTTGAATACTCGTCTATGGGGTTTGCTCTATTCTTTCTAGGTGAATATGCCAATATGATTGTAATGAGCAGTCTTTGCGCTATTTTGTTTCTTGGTGGCTGGTTGCCTATTTTGAATCTAAGCGTTCTCTATTGGATTCCAGGCGGGTTTTGGCTAGGTCTAAAAGCTGTTCTTTTTCTATTTGGATTTGTATGGGTTCGTGCTGCTTTTCCGCGTTATCGTTATGATCAACTGATGCGTCTGGGGTGGAAAGTATTCTTGCCTCTTTCTTTGGCTTGGGTTCTTTTGGTTGCAGGAATTCTAGTAGGGTTTGATTGGTTGCCCTAGCTTAAGAGGTCTTCTTACAACGTATTGTATTAATGTAATTTATCAGCGTTAATTGCTGTGCAGGCCTTAGGTTAATCTTTATTTGATTAGGTGTACTACGTATTTGTATCCAAATTAATTGGTGAAAGTAGTGCACAGTGTTCCCTTCGTCTAGTGGTCAGGACATTGCTTTTTCAAGGCAAGAACACGGGTTCGAACCCCGTAGGGAATGTACCACATCATTTTGATGTATAATTCATCAACAACCCCCTCTCAATTACGTCTTATATAATAACATAACCCGGCTCTGACAACAAGCCTGTAATAAAGACTACTCCAAAGAGAGAGGAAATGAAAATGAAAAGGATAGACCCTTGTAGATGGTTTTGTTTGGTGTTCTTTATGTTGGCGGTAGGGTAGGATGTGCGTTTTAGCGGATATAGATCAATGGTAGATTATCTGCCTTCCAAGCAGAAGGTAGGAGTTCGAGTCTCCTTATCCGCACAGGTTATTAATGTAGAGGGCTCATGTTTGGGCCTAGGAGAATAGTTGCAATGGTAGAATAGTGGCCTCCAAAGCCAAAGGTTAAGGGTTCGAGTCCCTTTTCTCCTGTTTGACTTTTGTTCCATCATGTGTGAGTAGATAGAAACTAAGGCAAGGGGCCTTCTCATTATTAATAGGTGTGCGGGTCTTAGGAGGGGTTAGTTTAGAGGATAAAACAGCGGTCTTCTAAACCGCAATCGGCGGTTCAAGTCCGCCACTCCTTAAAGTATTAGGGCTTAGCAGGCCCGTTTTAAGGAATGCCTCGAGGCTGGTTGATGTTGATGGCCTTTGTAGGTGGAGTGTATACACTAAAGATAAAACGGCTTTTCAGGGTGTAGCGCAGTTGGTAGCGCATCTGCTTTGGGAGCAGGGGGTCATAGGTTCAAGTCCTGTCACCTTGATATAAATACGTTATTAGCCTTGTATATAGGGTGATTGTGTAAATAAAGAATGTGTTGCGGGTTTACGTAATGCACTAACATTGTTTGCGCCAATCTAACATCCTATATTAACGGTGCTGCAAAAATAGAGGATTATCTATGGATCAAGTCTACTACCTAACAGTGGCAATGATCTTGTTTCTGCTGGGTATTTGGGGTATTTACCTAAACCGTAAAAATATCATTTTGATGTTGATGTCAATTGAACTTATGCTTCTAGCAGTCAACCTTAATTTTTTGGTATTTTCAGTCTACTTGGACGATATGATGGGCCAACTTTTTGCCCTTCTAGTTTTGACGGTAGCAGCAGCAGAATCTGCTATTGGACTGGCACTCTTGGTAGTTTATTACCGTGTTCGTGGTTCAATTGCAGTTGAGTTCATTAGTCTAATGAAGGGTTAATGTAAATGCTATGGTAAATGCCATAGGTAAATGCTAAGGGCTGGTATCGACGATTAGCTAAAGCGTAAGCTTTAGGGTAGATTTCGCTAAAGTATAAACTTTAGGATTGTTGATACGTAGACCTTAGAACTATGGGAGAAGCAGGATTCGAACCTACGTAGATGTAAATCAACAGGTTTACAGCCTGTCGCCTTTGACCGCTCAGCCATTCTCCCGAAAAAAAGGGTATTATATTATCAACATGTATTGATAAAAAGATCAATGCACATTGGTAATCTTATGCCCTAGGGTGGTCTATGATACACGTAACATATTTGTACGTGTATAAAATTAAAGTGCGGGTTATCCGTTGGTAACCGTAACTTTAATAAATTAAACGTATATTAGCATATGCCACAACTAGATCATGTAAGTTTCTTTTCACAGTTTTTTTGGCTGTGTATTTTCTTCTTTAGCTTTTACGTGGGCTTGCTAAAGGGCTTTATGCCAAAAATGAGCCGCCTACTTAAACTTCGTAGTGCAAAGACAGGAGACGATGCAAGTGATTTGCAAGTTCATGAAAATGAGCAAACAAGCGTGTACAATGCGTACAACACAATGTTGACTACTAGTCTAAACACCTGTAAACAAAGTGTAAATAATCACTTTGAAAATACTCAGGATTGGTTGACTAAAAAGCAACAAGATGCACATACTGGTCCGCTAAAAGGATCAAACACTGAATATTTGACTAAACTAGGTCAAACATGCTTGGCACAACGCCTAGTGTTGGCCCAGTTGGATGTATGTATGCCGCCGGTCTTGGATACTCCTAGCAAGGGGGCTACAAAAACCTTGTACACTCATTGCCTAGTCAATGCATTGAGTAATAGTGTTTCTGGAAAAGAAACTAAACGATAAAAAAAAGTTAAAGAGTTATGGATTTGGTATATAACAACCGTTGGAGTTTTGGGCTTTTGGCTTTTGTTGGCCTTGTAGCAATGTCGTCAAAAGGTATTATTCTTTACAATGAAGAAATTCTTGTAGCTCTAGCATTTGTAGGTTTTGTAACTTTTTGTGTAAAAAATTACAGTGCTAGTATTGCGGAATCTTTGGATGATCGCAGTGCAGCTATTCAAGAAGAACTTCAAACTTATCTAACTCAAAAAGAAAGTTATTTGGTTAGCTTGATGAATGAGCACAAAAAACAAGTGGGCTTGGCTATGAGCCTTGCAGACCTGGGGACTTCTTCAGCTTCTGATTTGACTTCTATGACCGCTCAGCGTGAGCGTGAACTTGCGACTAATGTAACTCAGATGGTTAATAGTCAATTGAAAAACTTGTCAACTCTAGGGTCAGGATTGCGTTATAGTCTTACGACTAAACTAGCGGGCGGCCTACGTGCTGGTGTTCTTGAAAACCTTCAACGCTCAAAAAAGCTTAACCAAAACCTAAAGCCACAAGTGTTGAAAGGGGCTATCACTAAGCTATCTACTTATAAGTAAGTTCCCTCTTTGAAATCGAGTGCAAGGCCTATGAAATATCAATCTTAGGCCTTCCACGTATAAGACTCGTTTCGTTCGTTAGTATTGGTAAATATGTATCAATACTAATTAATGATACGCTAATATTTTAGTGTTGTTAATAGACGTAGACCCCTAAGATATTGGGTAAAGTGTCAATGAAGCGAGTCTTATATATTTCTTCTTGCTAAGAACAATATTTTATATATGCAGGTATATAATTAGTCAATTGGAGTCTCTAAAAAGCTTCCACGTGGGACTCTGTAAGAGTTAAAATTATATACGTGTTAAAAAAGGTTAAGCATTGTGTGTAAACGTTAAGGTATTGTATCAGTGCTAATTGATGATTCTGTATCAATTGCAATTGATGTAAAGCCTTAGATGTAATACAATACATAATGTATGCTTTCTATACATACACAAGATGCTTGTTGATTTATTAAGACACAAGCAAATCTGTGATGTATATTGTATCAATAGCAATTGATGTATCAATGCTAATTGATGTATAAGTTATTAAATTTTCTTTAAGGATTACATTGAGATTTATGGGTTAAAGATGTACCCTATGTTAGGATTGTAATATTGATTACGTCTCAATGCTAATTGATGTGTCTATGTATCAATGCTAATTGATGATACTATTCTGATATGCGGCTCTCTAGTCGCATAAATCGTCGTAATCCTCGGATTTATATATATGATGCAATTTGCAAATCGTTGGTTGTTTTCTACAAACCACAAAGACATTGGAACTCTGTATCTAATTTTTGGCGCATTTGCCGGAGTATTGGGTACATGCTTCTCTCTTTTGATCCGTATGGAGCTAGCACAACCAGGGAACCAAATCCTTGCTGGAAATCATCAGCTGTACAATGTAATTATTACAGCGCACGCGTTTTTGATGATCTTTTTCATGGTAATGCCTGCTATGATCGGGGGGTTTGGTAATTGGTTTGTACCTATTATGATTGGGGCTCCAGACATGGCGTTTCCCCGCCTAAATAACATTAGTTTTTGGCTTCTTCCACCATCACTAATTCTACTTCTAGGTTCAGCTTTGGTTGAAGTAGGTGCAGGTACTGGTTGGACAGTTTATCCTCCTCTAAGTAGCATTGCTGCGCACTCTGGAGGTTCAGTAGACTTGGCTATCTTTAGTCTTCACGTATCAGGTGCTAGTAGTATTTTGGGGGCTATTAATTTTATTACTACTATTTTCAACATGCGCGGACCGGGTATGACCATGCACCGTTTGCCTCTATTCGTATGGTCTGTATTGATTACCGCATTTTTGCTTTTGCTTTCACTACCAGTTCTAGCCGGTGCAATTACTATGCTTTTGACTGATCGTAACTTTAATACTTCTTTCTTCGACCCAGCGGGTGGAGGGGACCCTATCTTGTACCAGCATTTGTTCTGGTTCTTTGGGCACCCAGAAGTTTACATTCTAATTCTACCGGGATTTGGAATGATTAGTCATATTGTATCGACTTTTTCTAAAAAACCTATTTTTGGGTATCTAGGCATGGTTTATGCTATGCTAAGTATTGGTGTTCTTGGGTTTATTGTATGGGCTCACCACATGTATACCGTAGGTCTTGATGTAGACACACGTGCGTACTTTACTGCCGCTACCATGATTATTGCTGTCCCTACTGGAATTAAAGTCTTCAGTTGGATTGCTACTATGTGGGGTGGAAGTATTGAACTAAAAACTCCAATGTTGTTTGCGGTAGGGTTTATTTTCCTATTTACTGTTGGAGGATTGACAGGTGTTGTTTTGGCTAATTCAGGATTGGATATTGCTTTGCACGACACTTATTATGTAGTTGCTCACTTTCACTATGTACTTTCTATGGGTGCAGTGTTTGCCTTGTTTGCTGGGTTCTATTATTGGATTGGTAAAATTACTGGGCTTCAGTATCCTGAAACACTAGGGCAAATTCATTTTTGGTTGTTCTTCATTGGTGTAAACCTAACTTTCTTCCCTATGCACTTCTTGGGGTTGGCTGGTATGCCTCGTCGTATCCCTGATTACCCAGACGCATATGCAGGGTGGAATGCTATTGCAAGTTATGGCTCTTATGTTTCTGTACTAGGGGCTATTTTCTTCTTTTATGTTGTTTATGCTACTTTGACTGGAAACGAGCGCGTTGGAAACAATCCATGGGCTAGTGAAGGAACCACTAGTGCTTCTAGTCTAGAGTGGGTGTTGCCTTCTCCACCAGCATTTCACACTTTTGAAGAAGTTCCTTCTATTAAGGAAACTGTGACTCCTTAGTGGTGAATTCTTTAAGTATGGGCGTGTATTAAAATGCATTCCTTAGGACTGTTACTAAAGCGCAAGCTTTAGAACAAAATTCATCAAACAGGGGCAAGCTCTCAATTGTTTATACTCTAAATCGCCAATATAGATAAACTCTGTATATGCGTGCCGTATATGAGTGGCTTGCCCCGCGGAGGGGTGGCTGAGTGGCTGAAAGCGTTGGTTTGCTAAATCAATATACACAAGTGTGTATCACGGGTTCGAATCCCGTTCCTTCCGCGCAATCCTATGGCTCTCCATACTGTATGGGTGTGGTGTGTTATCAATATACATTGACGTATGTCTCAATAATAATTGATGTTACGGGTCAATACCAATTGATGATACAATCGTCCTATAGCTACCAGTTGAATGAGTTACTACCCAATTTGCGCATACTTTATATTTACGTTTAAAATATACTCTATACCTAAAGCTTATGCTTTAGCTATATAATAATATCCCATTAGTATTATAATTGTTGGGAGGCCCGTTTTAGGGCTTACATGTACCTATGGTTACACCGTAGCAAGTACAGCTATGGTTTTTGCCATAGCATACACCTAAAGCTTACGCTTTAGCTAATCACCTATGGTTATCGCCATAGCAAAAACACATCAACTTCTCTAAAGTGCAAGCTTTAAGATTAAGGTTGATAGAAGAACCTATGGTAATAATCATAGCATGTCGTACCACGATTTGTTTAAGTGGTTAGCCTTAGGCCAATACATCTAGGAATTTTTGTATATATGTGCAACCTTCAAACCAAAGAAGTAAAAAATTTCACTCTTAATTTTGGACCACAGCACCCTGCTGCACACGGCGTGTTGCGATTGGTTCTTGAAATGAATGGAGAAGTAGTGGAAAAGGCAGATCCTCATATTGGATTGTTGCACCGAGGGACAGAGAAGCTAATTGAGTATAAAACTTATTTGCAAGCAATGCCATATTTTGACCGATTGGATTATGTGTCAATGATGTGCCAAGAGCACGCATATGTTCTAGCAGTTGAAAAACTTGTCCGTTGTTCTGTTCCAGAGCGTGCAATGTACATCCGCGTTCTTTATTCTGAGCTTACTCGTCTTATGAACCATTTGTTGGCTTTGACTACCCACGCTATGGATGTAGGGGCATTGACTCCATTCCTATGGGCGTTCGAAGAACGAGAAAAACTTTTTGAATTTTATGAGCGAGTTTCTGGGGCTCGTATGCATGCTGCGTATTTTCGTCCTGGTGGTGTAGCTCAAGATCTTCCCCTTGGGCTGTGCAATGATATTTACAAGTTTGCGCAGTCTTTTGCTTCTCGCATTGATGAGATGGAAGAGATGCTAACAAACAACCGTATTTGGAAACAGCGACTGGTTAATATTGGGGTTGTTACTGGAAAAGAAGCACTAGATTGGGGGCTATCTGGTCCAATGCTTCGCGGTTCAGGTATTGCTTGGGATCTGCGAAAAGCAGAACCTTATGAAGTCTACGATCGAATGGATTTTGATGTTCCAGTGGGGACCAATGGAGATTGTTACGATCGATACCTTATTCGCATCGAAGAAATGCGTCAAAGTTTGCGAATTATTGCTCAATGCCTAAATACTATGCCGTCTGGAATGGTTAAAACAGATGACCGAAAACTGACCCCTCCTTCGCGTGGTCAGATGAAGCAATCTATGGAATCTTTGATTCACCATTTCAAGTTGTATACTGAAGGGTTTAATGTGCCAGCCGGAAGTACTTATACTTCTATTGAAGCACCTAAAGGGGAGTTTGGCGTGTATCTTGTAAGCGACGGTTCATCACGACCTTATCGTTGTAAGATCCGCGCGCCTGGGTTTGCTCACCTTCAAGCTCTAGATATGATGTCTAAGCACCACATGTTGGCAGATGTTGTAACCATGATTGGTACTCAGGACATTGTATTTGGCGAAGTAGATCGTTAAAAACGCACTTTTTTTTGGTCCTAAGAATAGGGCCAAATTTCGGGGTTATAGTTCAGTTGGTAGAACGTCTGTTTTGCATGCAGGATGTCATCGGTTCAAGTCCGGTTAGCTCCATACTTTTTTTTCGGGCCTTAAGGCTCTACCAGACTACACACGCATCAATTGCCATTGATTTATCTAAAGTGTAAGTTTTAGGATAAGCGCTAAGGTGAAGCCTTAGGATACACAAGCGCTAAGGTGAAGCCTTAGGATACACTCACACACAAAATAAGTGGTATTATGAACTCTTCAGTTATTCTTGATCTTCGATCATACAACCGTGCAGATTTGAAAAAAGCAAGTCAACATGTCGTAGATTTTTGTACTAAATTTGCACTACACCTTGAATCAAAAGTACACATGCCTACTAAGAAACGTATTTGGACGGTCAATCGTGGTCCTCACGTTGACAAAAAGTCACGTGAACAATTTGAAATGCGCACTTATAAGCAAATTCAGGTTTATCGTTCCAATTCTATTGATTCTGCCGTTCTAATGATCCGTTGTCTTAAAATGCTAAACCTAATTAATGTAGGTGTACGTGTTAAGCTAAAACTATCTACTCATTATTAATTTTGTAAGTAGATAGGTCTTTTGGGGTATAGCCAAGTGGCAAGGCATCGGTTTTTGGCACCGACATTCAAAGGTTCGAATCCTTTTACCCCAAGTTTTAGATAAACCTTTGCTACATTAATTGCTATTAATACATAGACACATCAAGCATTGATACAAAACCTCGAAGTCTTATGCGTGTCTTCATGGCCTATATCTACATTAATTGATAGTGTATTAACCTTGTGCGTTAGAATTTAGCTAAACTATAAGCTTTAGGATTCTCTAAAGTGTAAGCTTTAGGATGGATGTCTGAGTGGTTTAAGGTACTAGCCTTGAAAGCTGGCGTATAGTTTTCTATACCGGGGGTTCGAATCCCTCTCCATCCGAGACCCAGAGGATTGAAACCAAGGCAATGGTGTGTAATAATGCGAATTTTTAATTGGTATCAAGGTTAATTGAAGTGTCTATGTAATAATGCTAATTGATGATTCTGTAATAATGTCAATTGATGTTAAATGTACTCCAAATAGGAGAATTTTTTAATAGTCCGACCCGATCCCTTCAGAACTCGACTAGTAACCCTATTAAAAGCCTAACGTACTGCCTGTAGCGGGAGCCAAGGTTTCTCCTTCAATATAGGATGTTTTGTTGGGGGTGGGGGTTGGAAGATGGCATATGGACAGGGCTTCTAAAGGTGTGTGTCAATCAATGTAGGTCTTTGTAATAAAGATTGTATCAAAGTTAATTGATGTGTCTAGGCATCAATGGTAATTGATGTTGTTTTTGTTTCTTATGTACCTCAAGTTAGGAGAATTTATGGGTTTGATCCTGGCCCAGAATGAACGCTAGCAACAGGCCTTACACATGCAAGTTAAACATAATTTTTATGTAGCGAACGGGTGAGTAACGCGTAAGAACCAACCCATATGGCCGGCTAAATTCCGGATTAAAAGGTGAAATCCCTGTATGGACGGGCTTGCGTAGGATTAGGTAGTTGGTGTTGGTAACGGCACACCAAGCCGAAGATCCTTAGCTGGTCTGAGAGGATGTCCAGCCACACTGGGACTGAGACACGGCCCAGACTCCGAATTGGAGGCAGCAGTGGGGAATTTTAGACAATGGGCGAAAGCTTGATCTAGCTATGTTGCGTGGGCGAAGAAGGCCATATGAGTCGTAAAGCCCTTTTTAAGCTTTGGGGATTATGACGTCCAGCTTAGAAAAAGCCCCGGCTAATTCCGTGCCAGCAGCCGCGGTAAGACGGGAGGGGCAAGTGTTATTCGGAATGATTGGGCGTAAAGAGCTTGTAGGCGGTATAGTAGGTTGAAAGGTGCCAGTCCAAGGCCCAACCTTGGAATGTCCTTCAAAACCCCTATACTAGAGTATGGATCACGAGAGTGGAATGCCATGTGGAGCGGTTAAATGCGTAGATATATGGAGGAAGACCAAAGGCGAAGGCAACTCTCTGGGCCAAAACTGACGCTGAGAAGCGAAAGCGTGGGTAGCAAATGGGATTAGATACCCCACTAGTCCACGCCGTCAACGATGAGTGTTAACTGAGTTGTGTATAAAGTATATTAACTTAGTTCAGCTAACGCGTAAACACTCCGCCTGGGAAGTACGGCCGCAAGGCTAAAACTCAAAGGAATTGACGGGGGCCTGCACAAGCGGTGGAGCATCTTGTTTAATTCGACACTACGCGCAGAACCTTACCAACCCTTGCATATATGAGAACTTTAGTTGGAAAACTTAAGTATTCCATATACAGGCGTTGCATGGCTGTCGTCAGTTCGTGGCGTGAGCTGTTAGGTTAAGTCCTAAAACGAACGTAACCCTTATGATCAATTGGTTTCTTTGGTCAAACTGCCGGTAATACATCGGAGGAAGGTGAGGATGACGTCAAGTCCGCATGGCCCTTATGGGTTGGGCTACAAAGGTGCTACAGTGGCGACTACAACCGGTAGCAATGGCGCAAGCCGGAGCCAATCCTTAAAAGTCGTCGTGGTTTGGATTGTTCTCTGCAATTCGAGAGCATGAAAGTGGAATCGCTAGTAATCGCGGATCAGAACGCCGCGGTGAATCTGTACCCAGGCCTTGTACACACCGCCTGTCCCATTTAGGAAATACGTTTGGCCCAAACGTGCATTATAGTATGTATTCAATATGTGTATGTATTACACCCAAACGCATTCATACAGTTTTGTACATTAAGGCAAGGCGTGTAACTTAAATGAAGTCATAACAAGGTAGCCGTAGGGGAACCTGCGGCTGGATTGACTCCTTTTTTTATTTTTACGTAATTTTACGTCTATCTATATTTATAAAAGCATTGTAATTGATGTAATTGTATCAATGCTAATTGATGTAATTGGACTAATACATATATAATAATCTTTGTATTTTGTATCCATTGCATTAAACCCTATCAATTTAAATTGATAGAATGCATTTATAAATGCCAACCTTCGGTGCAATTCTGAGCGCAAAGTAAATAGCGCAGTCCGTCAATTGTACATTTATTATTAACCATCTATATGCTAAGTCCTAAACGCACTAAATACCGTAAAACTTTTAAAAGGTTTAAAAAAACCGTAAATAGAGTACCTAAAACCCGACTAACCTTTGGTAGTGTGGGTCTTAGAGCTTGCAGCAGCGGTCTTATTTCAGCTCGAGCCCTTGAGGCAGCTCGTCGTTGTATCACACGCTCGCTTAAGCGTACCGGTCAAGTCTGGACTTGTGTATTTCCTGATAAACCAATTACGCGCAAGCCTTCAGAGGTCCGTATGGGGCGTGGAAAAGGGAGTTTGGATCATTGGGCAGCCTTTATCCGTCCGGGGATGGTTCTGTTTGAAATTGACGGTGTACGTGAAACGCTAGCAGCACAAGCTTTGGTTTATGGTTCTCATAAGTTGGGACTAAAAACACAAGTGATTTATGCAGTGCCGGAGTTGAGTTCCTAAAAAATCATACATAACTTTATATGCTTGTTCCTGGTAGTGTAGCTAAAGTATGCGATAATTCTGGCGCAACTTCTCTTAAATGTATTCGTGTTGTTAACGGCTCGTATGCAGGCGTAGGTGACACCATTGTTGGAGTTGTTCAATCGTGTAGCCCGAACAGTAAATATCCAAAAGGTACTGTTCAACGAGCTGTAGTTTTTAACACGAAGAAATCCCTACGTCGTTATGACGGAAGTAGCGTTCGTTTTGACGCTAATACAGTAGCATTGATTAACCCTCAAGGCAACCCTCTTGGTACGCGCGTGTTTGGTCCTGCATGTCATGATTTGCGCAAGAAGGGGCACACTAAGCTAGTAAGCCTAGCAAAAAATGTTATTTAGAATGTTTTATGTTTTCATCAAAGGATACAAAATCGACAATCCATGTGGATACAAGCTCACCAAATAGCATTGAGGGTGTAACGATGAGAATTGATGATACATCAACTAGCATTGATACATACACATGTTCATCCAATTGGATGAGTTTGTATAGACATCCAAAAGTGTCGCTTCTGGCAGAACCACGCATTGATCGTGTTATTTTGCATACATCGGTAAAAACGGCTATTGCGGATCCAACTAGCTTGTTTCCGACTTTGGGTGCTATGCTTTTGGTAACAGGCCAATATCCAAAAATTACTTATGCAAAACAGTCAGTAGCAGGGTTTAAACTTCGTACGCACCAACCACTTGGGGCAATGGTGTCCCTTCGAGGCGAACGTATGAATGGGTTCCTAAACAAATTGGTTCACGTGGTACTGCCCCGACTTCCAGATTGGTACGGTTTGAGCGAGTCAGCAATGGACACGCATGGTGGTCTTCATTTTGGAATTTCGTATGTACTGGCTTTTCCGGAACTAGAGCCTCATTTCGAATTGTTCGAAAAAGTCCAAGGGTTTCACGTTTCAATTGTTACTAACACAACAAACCCCCAAAAGGCTTTGTATGCGCTGACTAAAGTTGGGTTGCCGGTGCATTCTAAAGGCTAATTAAAATGCTATGGTTATTACCAATGGCACAAGTTTACAGAATCATCAACTAGCATTGATACTATGTCATCAACTAGCATTGATACATAGACACATCAATTGCCATTATTACAATATCTTTAAGGTTAAATCTTATATGTATACAGATAAAAAACGACGTTTGCGTTTTCAAAGAGATGAAAAGCAGCGTCTGCATTATTTGGCTTTGATTCACGATATGAATTTGCCAGCCCATTTGCGATTGTATTATGTGAATAAATTGGCCGCATTGTCAAAAAATGGTTCTCGTGGTCGCCTAAAAAATCACTGTACGCTGACTGGGCGTTCAAAAGGTGTATACCGCTTTTGTGGATTGTCGCGTATTGCATTTCGTGAGCTTGCGTCGCTTGGATTGATGCCTGGTGTAGTAAAGAGTAGTTGGTAATTCTATGAGTGTTAAAAGTAATTTGTTTTCAAGTTTGACCAACGCCCAGCACAGAGGTAAGCCTTTTGTGTTGGTTCCAGCGTCAAACTGGGTTGGCTCTTTTTTGTCTCTTCTTATGGCCCATGGGTTGATTCTTGGGTTTCAAACACATCCTCAACCTGGGCGCGGACCTACATATATTGTGCGGTTGAAATCTTCACGTGCATGGTCAAAAATTAAGACACTGTCTTCCCCTGGAAAACGTGTCTATATGTCCGCAAAAAAACTTCCACGCTCAAAAAATGGGCTAGGTCTTTATGTGGTTTCTACAAAGTATGGACTATTGACGGACGCTCAAGCACGTACTCAACGTGTAGGGGGCGAGGTTGTTTGCGAGGTTTGTATTTAATCTCAGTAAGCGTATTCATATCAATTCGTCTTGATGTATGTATCAGTGCTAATTGATGTAATTGTATCAATGCAATTATATCATGATGATACGATCTAGGTCTTGACAGAATACGCGTATTAAATGTATTCAATATATACATATATCTTCAATATGGTACGTTCTGTTTGGAAAGGTCCCTATGTGGACCCGTCAGTCTATCGTAAAGCTTTTAAAAACCAAAATGTGTGGACAATTTATGCTCGCCAGTCAGTGGTGTTGCCCGAGTTTGTTGGGCAAGAAGTAGAAGTTCATAATGGCCATAAATTCGTAAGTTTTCGTGTAACAGAATACATGGTTGGTCATAAATTTGGTGAGTTTGCTAGTACTCGTAGAAAACCTACACATAAAACAAAAAAATAAACCGTTTACCGGAATAAAAACTTCATGGCACATAAAGTAAACCCAATTTCACATCGTCTCGGGATTAATAGACATCACGACTCTTTGTGGTTTAGTCAGTTTCAGTATGCTCAAGTTTTGGGTCAAAGCCTTAAACTTCGAAAACACATGACTAAGGTCATGGCGCAATCGGCTTTGAGCGGCGGTCGCATTGGACTTATTAAAACTCCTAGCGCATGGCACGCTTATATGCATGTCCTTAAGCCTAGCTATACTGGGCCTGTACAATCTTCTAAAACAGCTAAATTGCGTGCGTTGTCGATGGATGCCTTTCTAACTCCTCAAACGAAGAATAGAAAGCAGCAGAATCTTCGAACCGCGTTGACCTATGTGCTAGGGGCACAATCTGCGAACTTTGTTACGCCTCAAGATGTATCTCGGCTAATTCAGCTAAGTCTGGGACGACCTAAACCGCAACTAAACCCTATGCCTACTCTTAGTGCCGCGTGGCGCGCTGCCTACCTGTCTCCTCTAAAACTAACTGCTTTGGTGGATAAAAACCGCTGGTCTAGTGCACACCATGTAGCCGATATCATTAAGGTGGGTTTGGAGAAACGCGAAGCTTTTCGACGTTTGTTTAATAATGTTCTTAGTGAGGCTGTTAAACAGAAAAATGTGTTGGGTGTTCGTTTGATGTGTAGTGGTCGTTTGAATGGTGCAAAAATTGCCCGAGTAGAATCTGCCCATGTTGGCCGTGTTCCATTGCACGGTTTTAATAACCATATTGACTATGCACACGTGCAAGCATACACTAGTTACGGGATTTTGGGTATTAAAGTATGGATTTGTTATGAAAACAAAAAATAATAAGAACATTTTTAGTCTTGTTGTTCCGAATGAGGTTCAGTTGACTCTAACCAATACAGGTTTGGCATTGGAGGGCGCGGTAGGAAGCTTGAGTGTGGACCTAAAGGCTCTAGATCCTTTGGGCCTATGTGCGTACGCTTATAAACAAAATGTTTTTTCTATTACGCCGCTTTATAAATCCACCCGTGCAATTACAAGTGCAAAAACAATGGCATCTCTTTTGAAACTAAAAATTGAAGGGGTGCGTGTTGGTTATATGTGTAAAATGGCGGTTAAAGGCGTAGGTTTTCGCGTAAACTTGGAAACCTCTAAAAATGTGCAAACCCTAAATTTTAAATTGGGTTATAGCCATGACGTCCTATATGAACTCCCAGAAGATGTAAAGGCTTTCTGTTTGGACCCTAATACTTTTTGTTTGTATGGGTTGGATACGGCTAAAGTTCATAACGTAGCAGCTAAGTTGATTCAACTTCGTAAACCTGATAGTTACAAGGGAAAAGGAATTTATCTTGTGGCTAACCCGCCTCAAGTGAAAGAAGTGTCCAAGCGTTAATAACAAAGAAAAAAAATGCTTTAAAGCATTATTTATTAAGCTGTAACCATATACATTATGTATTGTATCAATCTTAATTGATGTTGTTGGTAATAGCTAAAGACTAATCTTTGCTTTATGTCAAAGATTATATAGAGATTCGAATCTATACGTATAAAGGTATTTTATTATGTTGGAAGGCGCTAAACTAATTGGTGCAGGTTGTGCAACCATTGCTCTAGCAGGTGCTGGTGCAGGAATTGGAATTGTATTTGGTTCCCTAATTAACTCAGTAGCTCGTAACCCATCTCTAACTAAGCAGCTATTTGGATACGCGATTCTTGGTTTTGCTTTGACTGAAGCGATCGCCCTATTTGCTTTGATGATGGCTTTCTTGATTCTATTTGTATTCTAAGAAACCACGCGCCCTAGGGTGCTGGTGAGTATGCTTATGCGCAAGTTTTGGGCATAAGCGTACATTGCGGATATGATGAAATTGGTAGACATGCCAGTTTTAGGCACTGGTGGAGAAATCCTTGGGGGTTCAAGTCCCTTTATCCGCATTTTCTTTTGGGTGCGTAGCTCAGTTGGTTAGAGCATCGGGCTTTTAACCTGGTGGTCGCAGGTTCGAGTCCTGCCGCACCTAAAAAAAAATTGTTTTAATTAATTGCGGGATAGAGTAATTGGCAACTCGTCAGGCTCATAATCTGAAGGTTGTAGGTTCAAGTCCTACTCCCGCCAAACCTTTTCGCGGTTAACACATCAACCGGGATTAATACAATTAGTTATCAATTAACATTGATACGATCCTATGGTTATCTCCCTAGCGCTGCTTAGAGTTGGCGGGTTAAATCTTTTTATGACTAAATCTGCGTATACGTATCACCTAGATGAAATTCGTTATCGATGTGTTTACTTTTTTGGGTCGTGGCTAATGACTTTTGGGGTGTGTTATGTGTATGCTCATGCATTTATAAAGTTTTTGGTAGCCCCTCTATCCAGTTACAAAGTAAACCATTTGATTTATACCCATGTGCTTGAAGCTTTTCAAGCTCATTTGTATATCAGTGTGTGTGCTAGTTTGGTTTTTGTAAGTGCATACGCTATTTATCAATTTATTTGCTTTCATGCCCCAGGGTGGTCGCGCACACAGGCAACGCAATATTGGCGTGGTTGGTTTGTGTGGCTGTGTTGGAGCCTCGTAAGTCTATGGGTTGGTTATGCGTTGGTCCCTTACGTGCTAGGTTTTTTCCTGACATATGGAACAAACCAGCCAGGATTGGTCATTGAGCTAGAGCCTCGGGTTTACCCTTATATTAGCATGTCTATTTGGATCGTACTCAGTGTGTATTTGAGTTTGCAAATTCCATACGCAGGTTTTTATGTGGGGGCTTATATTCCGCCAAGACGGCTTGCTTTTTATCGGCCTGTAGTTTGGGTTTGTTGCCTTTTGGTAGGAGCGCTAATTTCGCCTCCTGATATTTGGAGTCAATCTGTTCTAGCTAGTGGATTTGCTTGTTTGTATGAATCTTTTCTTTTGGCTTGCGAGGTTTCTAAATCCTATAAACGAGTCTACGAAGAAAAGAAATCTACATAGTATAAGCTAACTAGAAAAGTTGAGCGTATTTTTGAATGATGGTATCAACGCTAATATGTATCAATACCAATTGACTAATCATCTTGATCTCATTTTCGTGTCAGCTCATTTGGTGGAATTGGTAGACACGGCAGATTCAAAATCTGCTCCTTCGGGGTTACCGGTTCAAGTCCGGTAGTGAGTAAAATGAATTAATGTTTTCTACACTATTTATTAATTGATAAATGTGTAAGCCTTGAGTAATCGTAATAATCATCATATATATTGGTATATATATATATATTGACGGTTGTATCAATGCTAGTTGATGATACATTATCTATAACTAAAAATTTATGACTAAAAACCTAAACGCTTTGTTTACAACAGATAAGCTTATGAGTCTTGGAGCTCATATGGGTTCCAAATATTGGGACACAACTCAATCAAACGCATATTTGGGGTTTCGTGATAAGTCAGCTATTATTAACCTAGAAGTTACTCGATCACAACTGATTCGTTCGTTTAATTTTCTAAAGCTGGTTCATCGCAGTGGTGGGCGATTGTTGTTTGTAAACACGTCTCCCATGTATGAAGAATTGGTGAAAGAAACTGCTGAACGTCTGGGTCATTCATATTTGAATGGTCGTTGGATTGGGGGGTTGTTGACGAATTGGTCACAAGTCTCTAGGTCTATTAAAGGGTTTAGAGAATTTCGTAGTAAATATGAAAAGTTGATGGATAGTCGAGAGATTACGATGTCTAAATATGTTCAGTATAAGAAAGTCTTTACAGGGCTTCAAACCCTAGAAAACCTTCCTGACGTCCTAGTGGTCTTGAATGGGGAATCTCTGCGTTCTTGCATTGTAGAGGCCAATGCTAAACAGATTCCAGTTGTAGGTTTTGCATGCGGTGAGATTGTATCTGCGCATTCAAAAACACGACGTGCTTTTTTGGATTACCCAGTATTGTCAAATACTCAATCATTGGATTATATGACTTATTCTTTGAATAGTCTTGTTTATACACTAGAAAATTAAAACTTTATATGGCTTATTTGTTGAATACATATCTTCCTGGTCATTTGAACGTGCTTCAGGCTTTGCAGCGTGTACATGGAATTGGCCGTTCGAGTGGTCTAAGCTTGTGTGCTATGTGTGGGATTAGCCCAAATACACGGGTTTCGAAATTGCGCCCGGCTCAACTAGAGGTTCTTGGTGATTGGATTGAAGACCTTTATGTAACTCAAGCTAAATTGAAACGTTCAGTTCGTTCAAATGTTGAACGTCTTGTAAAAGCCGGAACGTATAGAGGGTTTCGTCACACTCTAGGTCTCCCGGTACGCGGCCAGCAAACACAAACAAATGCGCAAACTGCTCGTGTGCGTCGAGTTTATAAGCGAAAGAAGTAAGGCCTAAAGGATTGTATCATCAATTGGTATTGACCCGTAACATCAATTATTATTGAGACATATCCTAAGGCTAAAAAGTCTTAGGCTTTAGACGAAGTAGTTCAGTTCGGTAGAACAACGGGATCATAATCCGTATGTCGGGGGTTCAAGTCCCTCTTTCGTCA